TATTTATAAACTATTTTCGATGAGAATTTTTATTTTAATTGAAAAAAAAAATCTTTCTATATAGATAGATATTGAAGTGCTATCTCGGATTCAAAAAAAAAGAGAATCATTTCTTTCAATACTCACTTATTATTAGTTAACAATCCTAATCCTCATATGCTTAATTCTGATAGGAAATAAAATAGTAAAATAATTATTCATCGAATGACTATTCATCTATTGTATTTTCATCAAATAGGGGGCAGGAAGATTCTATGGAAAAATGGTGGTTCAATTCGATGTTGTCTAACGAGAAGTTAAAGTTAGAACATAGGTATGGTTTAAGTAAATCAATGGGAAGTCTTGATGCTATTGGCCATACCAGTGGAAATGATGAACCCCTTCTAAATGATATGGAGAAAAATTGGAGTGATAGTGTTAGTTATAGTTTCAGTAATGTTGATTATTTATTTGGTATCAGGGATATTTGGAGTTTGATCTCTGATGACACTTTTTTAGTTAGGGATAGTAATGGTGACAGTTATTCCGTATATTTTGATATTGAAAATCATAGTTTTGAGATTGACAATGATAGTTCTTTTCTGAGTGAATTAGAAGGTTTTTTTTCTAGTTTTTTGAATAGGGGGTCTAAGAGAAACAATCACTACTATTATCATTACATGTATGATACTCAATCTAGTTGGACTAATCACATTAATAGTTGCATTAATAGTTATCTTCGTTTTGAAGTCAGTATTAATAGTTCCATTTCAGGTGGTACTGACAATTACAGTGACAGTTACATTTATAATTTCATTTGTACTGAAAATGTAAGTGGTAGTGAAAGTGGAAGTTTTAGTATAAGAACTCGTAATAATGGCAGTGATTTCAATATAAGAGGAAGATCTAATGATTTCGATATAAATAAAAAATACAGACATTTATGGGTTCAATGCGAAAATTGTTATGTATTAAATTATAAAAAACTTCTTAGGTCAAAAATGAATGTTTGTGAACAGTGTGGATATTATTTGAAAATGAGTAGTTCAGATAGAATCGAACTTTCGATTGATTCGGGCACTTGGGATCCTATGGATGAAGATATGGTTTCTATGGACCCCATTCAATTTCATTCAGAAGAGGAACCTTATAAAGATCGTATCAATTCTTATCAAAGAAAGACAGGTTTAACTGAAGCTGTTCAAACAGGCATAGGTCAACTAAACGGTATTCCCGCAGCAATTGGGGTTATGGATTTTAAGTTCATGGGAGGTAGTATGGGATCTGTAGTAGGTGAGAAAATCACTCGTTTGATTGAGTATGCTACTAATCGATCTCTACCTGTCATTATTGTGTGTGCTTCTGGAGGAGCACGCATGCAAGAAGGAAGTTTGAGCTTGATGCAAATGGCTAAAATATCTTCTGCTTCATATAATTACCAATCCACTAAAAAGTTATTCTATGTACCAGTCCTTACATCTCCTACAACCGGTGGAGTAACAGCCAGTTTTGGTATGTTGGGAGATATCATTATTGCTGAACCTAATGCGTACATTGCATTTGCGGGTAAAAGAGTAATTGAACAAACATTGAATAGGACAGTACCCGATGGTTCACAAGCGGCTGACTATTTATTCCATAAAGGCTTATTTGACCCAATCGTACCACGTAATCCTTTAAAAGGTGTTCTAAGTGAGTTATTTCAGCTCCATGGTTTCTTTCCCTTGAATCAAAATTCAAAAAATTAAAGTATAGCACTAGATTCAGTTATTTTGTTTGTAGCGAACAAGTATTTAGTTCATCATAATAAAAAAAAAACTAAGAAAAATGTTCTTTGGTGATATAAGTTACACTTTCTAGTAAGAGTCAGAAGTTTCGGATAATTTTTTTTCTTCCGGATCCAGATCCATTTTTTATCTTACCCCTATTCATGATTAGGTATTATGAACCTCTATCAACAGGATAAAATAAAAAAGTGAATTTCTCTTTCCGAGGAATTCGAATTTTGGGAAAAAAAAAAAGAATTTTATCTGGCTATCTTACGCATTAATTAAGATAGACAATAATGAAAAAAATATCAAAAAAAAAAAGAAATATCAAATATGGAAATGAAATAAAATAATTTCTACATCTATCGCATTTTTACTATGAATCCCTGTTTGTTGGATCCTATTATTTAGAGTCGCGAATTCATAATGAACTTCATTTTCATAAGAAAACTCCTTTAAAATAAAAAACTCCTTATTAGATTAGAAAGAAAGATAGAAAGAACATAAGGATGGGAGAAGAAGAATAATAAAATTTGTAAAAGAAGATTACCCTATTTATATTCGTGTAGAAAGATGAATAGGTACACTTAATTTAGTTCTACATTTTTGCACTTATTATCTATCCTTTTTTTTCTTTAAATTTAATATTTTAATATTATTTTTATATTTCAAATTTCTATTTTAATATAAATATATTATTTAGAAATTATATATTTATATATACTTAATTGTTTATATATACTTAGTAGTATAATATTATATAAAATACAATAGTCAATATTACCTAATATTACTTATAATAGATATACTTATCATATCATAAGATATCTTTCTAATAGATACAAATATATAGATACAAATATTAAATCGAGGCACCCATTCTATGACAGATCTCAACTTACCCTCTATTTTTGTGCCTTTAGTGGGCCTAGTATTTCCGGCAATTGCAATGGCTTCTTTATCTCTTCATGTCCAAAAAAATAAGATTGTCTAGATCCAATGGGACCAAATCCTATCAATTTATTTCAACACTGTATCATAATACAGATATTTTTTTAGTGCAATATGGTACGATATGTGGCTCTTTCCACACACAAATGAAAGAACTGTTATGTATGCGGATACATGCTATCTGCATAAATGCATGTATATATATATAGCTGGTTAAAAATGGATCAGTAAATATTTTTAATAGAAGGTCAATGTATCTAACCAATTACTCCACATCAGAATAGTGCTAGTTGATGAAAGTTACTTCGGGATCAAGAAAGGTAAAGTCAAATTTGGGTTATTCTCTCAATTCCAATCGAATGCAACTGGATCTAGTATAGTATGAATTGGCGATCAGAACATATATGGATAGAACTTATAAGGGGGTCTCGAAAAACAAGTAATTTTTGCTGGGCCTGTATCCTTTTTTTAGGTTCACTAGGATTCTTAGCGGTTGGAACTTCCAGTTATCTTGGTAGGAATCTGATATCCATATTTCCATCTCAGCAAATTCTTTTTTTTCCACAAGGAATCGTGATGTCTTTTTATGGGATCGCGGGTCTGTTCGTTAGCTCCTATTTGTGGTGCACAATTTTGTGGAATGTAGGTAGTGGTTATGACCAATTCGATAGAAAAGAAGGAATTGTGTGCATTTTTCGTTGGGGATTTCCTGGAATAAATCGTCGCATCTTCCTTCGCTTCCTTATGAGAGATATCCAATCAATCAGAATTGAGGTTAAAGAGGGTCTTTATCCTCGTCGTGTCCTTTATATGGAAATCAGAGGTCAAGGGGCCATTCCCTTGACTCGTACTGATGAGAATTTTACTCCACGAGAAATTGAACAAAAAGCTGCCGAATTGGCCTATTTCTTGGGCGTACCAATTGAAGTATTTTGAAATGAATTGAACACAATAAAGAATAAATGTTTTCTCGGCATGGGGGAAGGAACTTGCTAATTCCTTTTTTAATACAATTGAAGTCTTTTTGGAATGTTCATTTGAACAAAACATGTTAGATTATTCTATTTCCTCCTTCCTTTGTCGTGGCGACTCCCATAGAATAAACCAAAAAAGCAGGAGGGCGTATATGGAATAACTATAATAAACTATACTATAATAAAGAAGAAAATTAAGAAAAGAAGAAATTTTTGTATACCATTTGTATACCAAAAGTATTTCGTATGCGTATGGATCCCAACTCAATTCTTTTCTACTAGAAAATTTCTACTAGAAAAAAGACTAATCTAAGGCTAATATAATAAGTAAGGATTCATCAAATATATCCAAGATTTATTTCGTAATACGGAATTCATCTCATCTTTTTAGGCCCAAAATTTTGATGATACCTTTTTTCCTTGGTTGTGGCTAGGCGGTGAAACATTTCGAAATAATTAACTGAGGGGGGTTTTCGTTTCTAAATCCGATTCGTTATTTTAAGTGGGTTTTCGAGTATTCATAGAAAGGAACAAATGAAGATGAAATTGCTTCGAATTTGCCCATTCGAATTTGCCCAATTGAGATATCTAGGAATAATATTGATTTTGCATTTTTATCCGAAAAGGGCGAACCCTTATCCCATTTCTATATTCCTTCTAGATCCAAGAACTAAATTCAATTTTGACACAAAAATTGGAATGAATAGACCCATAGGTTCAATACCTTGTTATAGAACTCGTGCTTCAGAGAAATATCATATAGAGTCAACGAATGAAGCAGGTTCATTAACGATTCAATTCACAGATAAAAAATGAAAAAAAAGAAAGCATTGCCTTCTTTCCCATATCTTGTATCTATAGTATTTTTGCCCTGGTGGGTCTCTCTCCCATTTAATAAATGTCTGGAACTTTGGGTTACAAATTGGTGGAATACCGGGCAATCCAAAACTCTCTTGAATATCATTCAAGAGAAAAACGTTCTAGAAAGATTCATAGAATTAGAAGAACTCTTTCTGTTGGACGAAATGATAAAGGAGTACCCGGAGACACATATACAAAAACTTCGTATAGGAATACACAAGGAAACGATACAATTGGTCAAAACACACAATGAATATCATCTCCATATCATTTTGCATTTCTCGACAAATATAATCTCTTTCGCTATTCTAAGTGGTTATTTTATTTTGGGTAATGAGGAACTTGTCATTCTTAATTCTTGGGTTCAGGAATTCCTCTATAACTTAAGTGACACAATAAAAGCTTTTTCGATTCTTTTAGTTACTGATTTATGGATTGGATTTCACTCGACTCATGGTTGGGAACTAATAATTGGTTCGTTCTACAACGATTTTGGATTGGCTCATAACGATCAAATTATATCTGGTCTTGTTTCCACCTTTCCAGTTATTCTAGATACAATTGTGAAATATTGGATTTTCCATTATTTAAATCGTGTATCTCCTTCGCTTGTAGTCATTTATCATTCAATGAATGAATGAAGAACTCATTTGATCTCCTGATATCAATCAAATAAATCAGAATCTTTCTTCCTTTATAAAGAAACCATTTTGAATCTTACTTAATTCTTTATATTTTATTTCTACCAGTTCAAGGTATTCGTCCTATATTACAGTACAACTATTCCAGTACAATGACAGACTCGTGCATAGGGAACTTTACTAGTTCCCTATCTAATTTATTGTAGAAATTCCGAGATCCATGATTGGACATGCAAAATAGAAATACTTTTTCTTGGGTAAAGGAACAGATGACTCGATCCATTTCTGTATCGATCATGATATATGTAATAACTCGAGCATCCATTTCAAATGCATATCCCATTTTTGCGCAGCAGGGTTATGAAAACCCACGAGAAGCAACTGGACGAATTGTATGTGCTAATTGCCATTTAGCTAATAAGCCCGTGGATATTGAAGTTCCGCAAGCTGTGCTTCCTGATACTGTATTTGAAGCAGTTGTTCAAATTCCTTATGATATGCAACTGAAACAAGTTCTTGCTAATGGTAAAAAAGGGGGTTTGAATGTGGGTGCTGTTCTTATTTTACCCGAGGGATTCGAATTAGCCCCCCCCGATCGTATTTCTCCTGAGTTGAAAGAAAAGATAGGAAATCTGTCTTTTCAGAGTTATCGTCCCAATAAAAAAAATATTCTTGTGATAGGTCCTGTTCCGGGTCAGAAATATAGTGAAATCGTCTTTCCCATTCTTTCCCCCGACCCTGCTACAAAGAAAGACGTTCACTTCTTAAAATATCCCATATATGTGGGTGGGAACAGAGGAAGGGGTCAGATTTATCCTGATGGTAGCAAGAGTAACAATACAGTCTATAATGCTACATCAGCAGGTATAGTAAGCAAAATAGTACGTAAAGAAAAGGGAGGATATGAAATAACCATAGTTGATGCATCGGATGGACGTCAAGTGGTTGATATTATACCTCCAGGACCAGAACTTCTTGTTTCAGAGGGTGAATCCATTAAGCTTGATCAACCATTAACAAGCAATCCCAATGTAGGAGGGTTTGGTCAGGGAGATGCAGAAATAGTGCTTCAAGATCCATTACGCGTCCAAGGCCTTTTGTTCTTCTTCGCATCTGTTATTTTGGCACAAGTTTTTTTGGTTCTTAAAAAGAAACAGTTTGAAAAAGTTCAATTGTACGAAATGAATTTTTAGGTCCAGAGATTCCTTAACATTTGGTAAAAAGTGCCGATTTTTTGTCCATCGATACAATTATGTATGATCAAAAAATTCTGTAAATCCTTTTGCTTGCTTTGTTTATACTCTTTTTGTTTTGCAGGACGCCTGGAATTCATTACTTGTATTCCATTTTAGTAATAAACAATAGGCATACAAACAAATACAAAAGAAGAGAATACAAGGCAAGGATGATAAAAATGAAAGGAACAAATACTTTTAGGAAGGATTACTAGTCTTCCTAATCTTCTATTCGACGCAAGACGACACAAGAAAACGGGTGAAAATTCCTTTTTCTTGTGTCGTCTTGTATCAAAATAATAATTATTTTTTTCCTGTTCATCAAAGATTACTATTCCTTTCCTTCTTTTCCGGGTCTATCGGAACTCCTTTGTTTAGATTCATAAGAAGTGGTGGACAAACAAAGGAAAAAAAGGATTATGGGTGAATAAGTTATTGAGCAAATAGAATTTATTCACTTATTCAATATCTTCACTTATTCAATAATCTTCACTTATTCAATATAAGTTAAACTTCTAACTTAGAGAAATTATTCAAACAAAAAGACTGTTCTGGTTGAAAGGCAGATTTTATTTTTACGAATATCCAAATCTTTATTTATTATATGATCAGATATATGATCAGAGTTTTTATTTTATTTTTAGAGTAGTTTTGATTAAGGTTCTATTAGTTTAGTCTAGAAATGATTTGCAGGATGTCTCATCCCTAGAAATCAATATAATTATTATATTGGATTATAGATAAAATTGATTGATTCGTTCTTTCTTCTTGCTTCCAGTTAATATTTTGGGGGAAGGGCAGGGACTATGAATCAACCACTAGATTCAATTGTTCACAAACATCATTAAGAAACAAAAGAATAGAGTGGTTTGAAACATCAGAGCAAAGGATCCTTTTTGTCATTTCTACAAAACAAATATAATATTTTGATTATGCTGACTGGATAACTAACCAATTTGTAGGTTATGGAATAGATCAAAGTCTCATTATAAGAGTAAGAACTCCGCGGGCCCTTTCCGCTCTAATCAGACAAAGGAGGGTAAGGACCCGCTAAGTTCTTACTTTTTCATGTCTACAACCCAGCTCATCC